TGTCTCTCCTAGAAGTTGGTTAGCTACTTCTCATTTTGTTCTAGGATTCTTCCTATTCGTGGGTCATTTGTGGCATGCGGGAAGGGCTCGTGCAGCTGCAGCAGGATTTGAAAAAGGAATTGATCGTGATTTGGAACCTGTTCTTTTCATGACCCCTCTTAATTGAGATAATAAATTCAATGTTTTAAGGTAGGAATCAATCGGATTCATACATATTACATATTGGGATCGGGTCATACGTAAAAAGTATTCCCTTTTTTAACTCATTTCTATATTTCTATGTAATTTAGAAATTTCATTTCTGTTTTTTCTGGCTCGGCTATCTCACCTAGCCGAGCCATTCTCTTTGTTTTTTTATTTTATATTTTAACGGACCATCAAAATCAAAACTAATAAATAAAATAAGAAAACAGTTCTATTGAACAAGCAAAAGGAGAGAGAGGGATTCGAACCCTCGATAGTTCTGAAAAAGAACTATGCCGGTTTTCAAGACCGGAGCTATCAACCACTCAGCCATCTCTCCAACATAAGTCAATTTCTATTTTATTCTTATTCCCCCGAATAGAACATGGTTAGATGAGCCGATACTATCACAAGTTGTATAAAAGTATTAGGTGTAAGTTGATAGAGCGATCATCCATTTTTTTCTGTATATTATATAGAAACATATGATCTATGATGCCCATTTAAGTATTTCATATTTAATTATTAATGAAAAAATGCCCTGTGGTTCTATCTTTGAATAAAGTGATAAATTAAATATGAAATTAAAGTAGTAAATAAGTCATATTATAGAGAATCAATGAATTTCATAGTAATAGTAGAAAATCCCTCCGTGATACATTTATTACTTTTAGTACAATGATTGATAGAGGGATCAAATGGTATAGTTCGTTTGTTGATAGCTTGGAGGATTATACATATGACTATAGCTTTCCAATTGGCTGTTTTTGCATTAATTGCTACTTCATCAATCTTATTGATTAGCGTACCCGTTGTATTTGCTTCTCCCGATGGTTGGTCAAGTAACAAAAATATTGTATTTTCTGGTACATCATTATGGATTGGATTAGTCTTTCTGGTGGGTATCCTTAATTCTCTCATCTCTTGAACCTATTTGTTCCAGATCCAAAAATGACCCCTCCCCCTAATCCGAATTCTTTACGGGTTGTGAGACACAGTAAAATTGAAACAATATAACAATAACCCCCCCCAAAAACAAAAAATACAAACAAAAAAACAAATAACTAAAACAAAAAAATTAGAGGGAGGGGTCAAATTAAAATTTCTTGAATGAATTGAATAAAATAAATAAAGAATTAAATTGGAATTCACTTGAAGTTTGAAGTAAAGTATCGGGTCCGACTCTACACAAATATCATCCACACATATATATTATATATGTATGTACTAGGGACATATTCCTTCTAAAGAAGGAAAAAATGCGGATATAGTCGAATGGTAAAATTTCTCTTTGCCAAGGAGAAGACGCGGGTTCGATTCCCGCTATCCGCTCAAGGGAAAGTAATTTTATTTAATTTACTATCAAGAGAATATTAAATATAAAGAATTTGGCTTATAGTTATAGTGTATGATGATAGTGTAGTGATTCTATCCGTCTCGGTCTTTTTTTTTTTTCTCACTTCAAAATCAAAACAAAAAAACCTAATTACTAAATTAACATTAACTAAATTAACGAATATAATGTAGTATTTAATTAACTTACTAGTTAACAGATTCAAACCTCAAACTTTTGACAAAATTCAAATTTTGCGGAGACAGGATTTGAACCCGTGACCTCAAGGTTATGAGCCTTGCGAGCTACCAAGCTGCTCTACCCCGCGCCGAAGAAAAGGACTGAGAACGAATGGACAAACAAAAAGCGAATGTGCCCTCTACCAGATCTGTACAAATAGAATAACCTATTTGTACAGAATGGTAAAGGGTCTCTCTACGATCGATGATGATCATAGAAATGAAAAAAATATCTTTTTATCCTTACCAACTTGATCTTGTTGCCCCCGGCAACAAACATGTGTGAACCATTTCACGAAGTATGTGTCCGGATAACCCAAAGTCTCGATAGTTAGCTCTCGGCCTTCCGGTCAAAAAACAACGTCGGTGAAGACGTGTAGGTGCACTATTACGTGGTAGAGATTGTAACTTTCCATGAATTTCCCATTTATCACTCAACGATGCTACTTTGCTTATTTCTTTTTTTGAGGATCGACGAATCAAATGATATTTTTGTTCCAATTTTTGTCTTTTTTTCTCCCGCTGAATCAAACTTTTCCTTGCCATAATGGTTCAGTTCCTATTAGTATCAATGATACAAGTCGGATCCTAGATGTAAAAGTGTATAAAAAGGGGACTCCCTTTTCCATCGAAAGAAATGAGATTATCGCGAAGACAACACAAAAAATTAACCAAATTTGCCCGATGTAGAGGCAATCAAGAAAGCCGCATATGTGAATATATAACCTACTGAGAAGTGGGCTAA